TCCGTACCGCGGAAGGGTTCATTCGCACGCTTGAAAGATAGCCCAAAAATTCAAGGGAATAATTTGATAATTGGTTTAGATAAATCCTTCTTGGATGAAACCAGAGCGAAAAATGCCATTGCCAAAAAGTGACAAGATAAAATTGCCATTTATTCATGAAAAGAGATGTCCCCTTTGAAGCCAGAATGGATCTTCTTTGATACCTAATATAATGCATGAAAGGTTCCTTGACCAAGCACAAGTTCGCCCGAAAATCCTGAATCTTAACAAAGAAGGTCACAAGACGTTCTACTTTTACATAAAAATAGATTCGTTCAAGAAGAACTCCATAAGATGTTGATCGTAAATGAAAAGATTGGTTACGTAGAAAGACGAAAACAGATTCGTATTCACATACATGAGAATTATATAAGAATAAGAATAGTCTTTGATTTCTTTTTGAAAAAGAGGAGCCGGCTTTCGTTGGAATAATAAGACTATTCAAATTAGAATATTGGTCGAGAAAGACTCGTAATAAATGTAAAGAAGAAGCATCTTTTACCCAACAGCGAAGAGTTTGAACCAAGATTTCCACATGGACAGAGTGAGGTATTAGTATATCTAACACAAAATTTAAATGTGAAAAATTATCCTCTAAAAAGGGAAATATTGAATGAATTGATCGTAAATTCCGAGATTTTCCTATCTTGTTCTTTTTCCCTTCTAGACAAGATAGTAATTGTAGAGAAAATGGAATTTCGACAATAAAAGCAAATCCCTCTGATATGATTTGATAATACAAATTCTTGTTGCGCACCCAAAATGGATTTTGGTTAGAATCATTAGGAGAAATAATAAAATGATTTTGTTGATACATTCGATTAATTAATCGTTTCACAAGCAGTAAACTTGATTTACTGTCATAACCCGGATTTTCCGAAAAAATCGATCGACTCAAAGCACGATTATGAGCAAATACATAAATATACTCCTGAAAGATAAGTGGATATAGGAAGTCGTGTTGTTGAGATTTCTCTAGCTGTAAATATCTTTGGATTTCCTCCATTTGAAATTCGATTTGAATCAAAGGTAGAAGATTTTTGGGGTTATCAAATGATACATAGTGCGATACAGTAAAAACAAGGTATTCTAGTAAGAATAGATACCTCGGAGATAGGTAAACTTATCAACAGATTCTCTACCCTCTCTCTTTTCCATTCATTTAATTCGTCTATGTTATAGGATAACAAGATGGTTAGAAATCTTTTATTTTTTAAACCTAATCGCTCTTTTGATTTTGGAAAAAACTTTCTTTATCAATATACTGCTTCTTTTACACATACATCTTCATTCCATAATAGAGAATGTCAATAGTTAGGATTCATTAAAAAAGAGAATCCACTCGCAGAGGGAGAAGTACTTCCCGTACCAGACACTAATTTATTTTTAACGTCTAATTAGATCGGGAAATTATTCAAATTAAGAACAGAAGCTGGTTGCTTTTTCTTTACTGATAATTAATTGAAGTTGTAGGGCCTCTATCCATTTATTCATTCGACCCAACTTTTGTTCCGTTCCAAGAATTAGAACAAGGTTTTGTACCAATCCGATAAGAATGAAATATCCTCAGAACTCTCCATTGATGCGACATGCTATTTTTTCCACCTATTCCCTTTCAGGATCAGTCGCGGTCTTCCAAAGTTTACCGATGGTATGGACGAATTCGTCACTTCATCCAAATGTGTAAAAGATTCTAGCCGCACTTAAAAGCCGAGTACTCTACCGTTGAGTTAGCAACCCGAAGAAAATATAGATTAAACAAAACTTCAACACGGGGGTGTATAGATACAATCAGAATCAAAATAAATTGAATTGAATTTAAACAAAGAGAAAATCAATTATACGAGCTAATCAAACCGTTGAGTTAACAAATCTAAAATCTAGAAAAAAAAAGATTTTCTAATGGATTCGTAATGGGTTCGAACACATAAAGATGAATTGATTAGATTAAAATACAAAAAATTTTCAGATAAAAGAAAGAAAGATACAGAATTATCAAAATCGATAGAGCATCTCTTATGTTATCTAGCTTTTTTCAATCAAATAATCAAATCAAAGGCTCTTGTATCAAAGAAAGCATCATTTGAATAAGATAAAGTAAAAAACTATGGGACAGAAATAAATAGACCCGGCTCGCTTATCATAATGAATTATATTTCTTCAATACACTATTGTCAATATAAATGTTGAGAAAAGAATACAGTTCAAAAAATAAATTGCATTGTTAAATTGAAAGAATTTCAATTTAACAATGCAATAATATTCAAAATTGTCTTAAATTGGGACTACATATCTAATCTACATATTACATAGATAGAATAGAAAAAGTATAAATGGAAGAATAAAAAAAATATCGGATTTGATTTTTTAGTCCATAATGCATTTCATCGATCTAAGTGGAATAAGCAAAGCAGATTCCTTTTCCTTATTGGTTAGATTGGTTAGTCAAGTTCCAACAAAAACCACACAATTGAATAAAGGCAAAGGATCAATAAATGCAAAGGAAATGTCCGAATTTTTTATTTATAAGATCAATATAATCAATAAACTCAAAACTAAGGTTTTGTAGTTCTAGACTATCAGATTCGATGCAAACAATGATAAATAAATATGAATATAGCAGAACAAGGTGGGCTCAAAAAAATAGAGAAAAATTAGACAAAGTTGTATCCAAGTCGCTGCCGATTTCTTTAATTTAATCGAATTTCATTTCATTAGGCGGAAGTTCCTTAAAAACTTCTGCTTTCTTTAAAAGATTCTGAACGGTTCCTGTGGGTTGAGCACCTTTTTCAAGAAAATATAGAATAAGAGGAACATTTAAATAAGTTTGATTCTTCATTGGATCATAAAAGCCCACTTTTCGAAGATCTTTTCCTTCTCTTCGGGATCGAACATCAATTGCAACAATTCGATAGACGGCTCATTGGGATAGATGTAGATGAACAATACCCCCCCCCCAGAACCGTATAGGAAGTTTTCTCCTCGTACGGCTCGAGAAAAAATGATTTGATTCGCGGTTTTGTCTATATATGCAATTTTTTATCTATATATGCAATATATGCAATTCGAGTAAATTAAATGACAAATGGGCCTATAAAATAAATTAGACCATGATTTCAGTCTTTTTTCTTCCTGAAAATAAAAAACAAACCATTCGTACTCATAACTCAAGTTGAATAACTCTCAAATAGCTCAAAGGAAAAATCTTTAGTCAATTTCATTTATTGAGTAGTCTTTACTCCCTTTTGTTTGTTGTTTGTCTCATTTAAACTATTTCAAATTCTATTTGGATTCTTTAGTGTGATCCAATTATTGAGAATATCAAGACAATTTAATTATTTAAAATTAGAATCTTAAATAATTTCTTATTAAAGGGTGTTTCCTTGTTCTTAGATCCTTTATTTTATCCTTATTTTTAATCATTAGGTTTAGACATTACTTCGGTGCCTCTGTAATCCTTTCAAAATGGCAGCAACATACCCCTTTTTGATTTCTTTCTATCAAAGAATCCTATGCACATTTAATTCGCGCGTGATACACTTTGAATCGAAAAATCTTGATCAATTTCAGCAAGTTTTGCTTTTGAATTGGAAACTTGATCAAAGTGGATCCTTTCGATTTCTATAGATGTTCCATATATTTACGAAGTTGTTCCAATTGATTGGTATTAACCCTAGATCCTTGCCCCCGAGAAATGAATTAATACTTTCTCTTCGAGCTCCATCGTGGACTATTTACAACCCAACAAAAAAACGGAGGGTTCAAGTGTAACAGAACAAACAATGTCGAGCCAAGAGCACCCTCATTCCTAGACAAATAAAAAATGGTGGATGTAAAAATCCACAACGGATCGTGTCCTTCAAGTCGCACGTTGCTTTCTACCACATCGTTTCAAACGAAGTTTTACCATAACATTCCTCTAATTTGGAAGCGGTATGGAGTTGATTCAATTATGGAATCATGAATAGTCATTGGTTCGGCTGTCCATAGATATAAACATCGTAATCTATACTTTTCTTCTATTTCTATATAAGAATAGATGATATGTAGAACGGTTTTTTTCTGAAAAAAGTCTTAGCAAGATAGCATTTTGAGCATATTTTTAACATAAACATATATATAATATATAGAAATAGAAAATATATAGAAATAGAAAGAAATCAAAATAGAGAAAGGAATCGGTTTTTAAATTTGCACCCTCAAGTGGCTCAATAGGATAGCTAGGATAGCTAGGATAGCTAGGATAGATTCAAAGATTTCCTACTTTTTAATAAATTATTATTTATTAAAAAAATCTTTCTATCTTTATAAATTGAAAAAGTTTCTTATCTAGACATCATTATTTTTATTAAATTAATTGGATTTAATTTGAAGAAAATTGGATAATTAAGTACCCCCTTTGATCTTCCGATGAAGATCGGCCTTTCTTTTTGAATTGATTCATCACTGACTTGAATTTCAAATAGAACTTGGAAATAGATCAAAGAAAAGCAGAAAGATTCTTTTATATATTTCATAAAAAAATGATGTAAGTTAAGATTTGAATCTTTCTGCTTTTCATCGGATTATGAAAATCAAAACAAAAAATAGAATAGGGGGGGGGTTTCGTATCTATCAGATAGACTGAACAGTTGTCACTGTTATAAATATTCTATAGAATATCTATACTTTTCGTTTCAAAAATTTAAGGATTACAAATCTTTTTCACAAAAACCAAAAAATTCTTTTCATTGAACTAGAACAGTACATGTCATATAAACTAAACATTTCCTCATTTTTCATTTTTATATAATTATTTTAGATGATTAAAATGTATTTGGTTTAAGATCGAGTTGAGTCATATTTCAATAATCGACTAAGGAATAGGATAAATCGCCCCGCCTCCGTCGTTAGAGTTAAACACGAAATGCCTAAATCAAATGAGATTCAACGAAAAAACATTGGATCCATAACATATTTCTATATAATATCAAATTGTTAATGAAATTAGAACAGACACACAAATATAGATCAACTCCATACACACCCCCCTACTTCTTTCGACTTTCTATGGGAATAATGGGGCATAAAAATAGATCTCCACTGGGACGGAAGGATTCGAACCTCCGAATAGCGGGACCAAAACCCGTTGCCTTACCACTTGGCCACGCCCCATTTCAATTTCTAATCGACACTAAGAAACAATAATATTGTTATTGGTTGTTTGTCAAGTCCAGCCAAAATATCTATATATCTTATATATCTATAGAATAGATTGGTGTTAAGATTTTGATACATATAGATATAGAATTCAACTTAATTTATTGATCATTACATAGAATTCAATTAAGATATTGTATGAAAGTATGATTTCTTCTATTCTCCTTTGAGAATTGGAGGATTTTTGATTGGGTGGATTCAAAGAAAAAGAAGGATTTTTTGTCTACCTTAACTTACTTTCTTTTTCCTTATATCAAACACGCAACCAAAATACAATTATCTGCAAGAACAAAATGCCTGTTATGCTTAATATCATTAGTTTGATCTGTATTTGTATGAATTCTCCCCTTTATTTTTATTCGAGTAGTTTTTTCTTCGGCAAATTGCCCGAAGCCTATGCTTTTTTGAATCCAATCGTAGATGTTATGCCAGTCATACCTCTATTTTTTTTTCTCTTAGCTTTTGTTTGGCAAGCTGCTGTAAGTTTTCGATGAGATCTTGAATAATAATATCCTAGAAAATGCATGATTTCCTCGAGAAAAAATTATAACAATTGAAAAAATAAGATAAGTTTTAGAGTATGAACCCTCGATTCACACACTGAAATTCGTGGGTAGTCGCCACAAATTGGGCTTACCCCCATTTCCTCATTTTTGACCCTTTTCCAATAGAAGACCCTAACCCTATTTAGGGTCTCCCACAATATCTAATTTGGATATAAACGGAATTTTTTGTTAATGAAAAACAAATGAATTTGTGACAATGCATTTCTAGAAAAACCTCATTTCTTGGTGTCAAAATAGGATATTATAGGATATGTGGTAGAAAAATGGAAGATCTATTCTCTTTTTTTTTGCAAAAAAAAATCATCTTGGAGATTGTGTAATGCTTACTCTGAAACTCTTCGTTTATACCGTAGTGATATTTTTCGTTTCTCTCTTTATCTTTGGATTCCTATCTAATGATCCGGGGCGTAATCCGGGACGTGAAGAATAAAATACATAAGGGGTTTCCTAGTATTTTCTCTATTCCACACGTTTCAATAAGAGTTTCCAAATTTGAAAAAAAAAATCAATTCATCAACGGAAACGGAAAGAGAGGGATTCGAACCCTCGGCACGAATAACTCGTACAACGGATTAGCAATCCGACGCTTTAGTCCACTCAGCCATCTCTCCCAATTGAAAAAGATAATTACTACATTACAATTACATATATATATAATACAATTACATATAATGTAAGGAATCTTGCTTTCTCTCTTCTTTCTCTATTCTATTATATCTTTCTCTATTCTATTATATATAGAGAGATCCACAAATCAGGAATTTCCTTTATCTAAAAGATGGGCTCGACCACGCGAACAATCGAACTAAAAAAAATAAGCAAGACCTCCGTTGATTTTATTTGAAAGGCACTTCTTATTCTCATGGCCCGGCCTAGCCGGGCTTTTTTTTGTTCCAACGAATTAAAGACCTTTTTTATTATTTTTTATTATAATATAATTATATTATTAGTTATTATATTCAATTGATATATTCATTCAATTGATATATTCAATTGAATATTTTATATTCAAGCAACAACAATAAAGAAGAAAAACTATGTTACATTCTGTTATATTTTATCGAACTAAAAAATAAACTATCGATTCTTCCACTCTTCCAATCTGTTATGATTTTAGTGTTTTTTTTTTGATCCTTATCTTCTTCCGCAAAAGAGAAAACTTGAGTTATTTAATTTAAATTAAATGAAGCTTCTTTTTCTCCCCGTAAAAAAGTTCAACACTCTCATTTTGATGCTTCTTTGATGATCCTATCTTTCAACCCTCTTTTTGACAAAAGGTCCATTTGTATACAATAATCGTATTGTAGCGGGTATAGTTTAGTGGTAAAAGTGTGATTCGTTCTATATAACCCTTACATAGTTAATTAATAGGTTAATTAATAGTTAAAGGGTCTTTCGGTTTTATCCATATTCCGACCAAAAACTTTATTTCTTAAAAGGATTTAATCCTTTAACTCTCAATGATAAATTCGAGAAAAAAATACGAATTCTCTTGATTTGTATCCACGAGTCACTTATAAAGTGAAAAGGTGGATTATGAAATTGCGAAACATAATTTGTGAATTGGACTAAGACTTCCAATTGAATAAGTATGAGTAAAGGATCTATGGCTGAAGATAGAAAAGAAATTTCTAATCGTAACTAAATCTTCCACTTTTTCTTTCTAAAGTAAAGTCTAAGGAAAGAAATTGAAGCA